CTTCAACCCATTTGGTGAAGTAGTAGATTGCCACTAGGATGAAGCATTGGAAGCTTTTGGAGTCATATTTCCGATGACATCGATATTCCACACATTGAGAACGGCCAAGGCGTTGTCATGTTATTCAGAGGAATCAAAACCTTTTCCTTATCTGCGTAGATCTGACACTGCTGGCAGGATCGAACATACTTGATACAGTCATGTTCCATAGTAGACCAGTAGTATCCCATTCTTTATGGAGAAGAGTCTTTCTTAAATTTGGCCTTTCAGTTGTTCGAGATCTGATTCTATCTGATGGACCGGGGTTAATCCTATCCTGACTTTTTTTTTCTGGAATATGCCTCCTACAGGTGCGGTTGCCTTCCTTTTCGCGACTGTCGACCTTTGCTCATCTCCATTTATCATGTTCACACTTGGGAATTCAAATGCATGTGGCTAGGCAGCTTTCCACCGTCCGCTATTTGGGCTTCCACCTTTCTTGACTCTTCTTTTGCTTCGAAACCTACTTCCTAGTAGGAGAAGATGTTATTGATTCTCTTTGAAGGTGGGGGACACTATTCACGGGGATTGGACAGAAGGGGAATCTTTCTAGTCGGGATAAAATCCAATTGCATTGATCCTGAGGTTCAAGCTTATTTAAAGCATTTCTTTTTCCCAGGTATACCTAGCGGGGATGAAATCCCAGTTCTTCGCTGAAATCATGACCTTGGTTGGTTGTTTATTTACATATGGGTTCGTACTTTCATTCTGATCCCTTTCTCCCTTCTACTTTTGTGTAGACCACAGGCTCATCAAGAGCCGTCTAAAAACTAGAAGTAAGCATTCTATTCTAATCGTAGGCCTTCATGCCTGGGCTGATACCTCCACCACTTAGACTGATGTGGAAAATTAATTTATCCAGGGTGCTCAGGTCGAGTCATCTTTCGCTTCAATACCTGGAACTGAGACGGATTCGGATGGAGAAGGATTAAATAGTTCATCATGAGCTGTCCGAGACCGTACTTCTTCCCGCGAAAACTCTGAATTAGCTTTAGCTCGAACCGAACCTTGATCTGTTGCTCGAACTCTAATACAGTGTATTAGCAGGCGGCACTTTAGTTCTTTGTGCCAGGTGTCGAAGTACGCCATTTCCTAGCATCCTAGTTCAGCGTGCATCATCTCTTGTCTCAATGGAAATCCAAGCGGATTCCGCCGGAAGCTAATCCAGTACCTGAGTGAGGGTCCGGAGGAGAATTGGCCATTCAATCTTGTAAACTCATTGAGACCGCAATTGGAAAAAGAGATACGAAAGGAGAGGAATAACCAATCGATGAAAGAACATGAAACCATTCTGTTTCAATAGAGGTACGAGAAACGGTTGGGGGCAATGAAGTAGGTGAAGTGGTTGGATTTTGCGAGCTGTTCCAACCACTGCTGGATGTGATTCCAAGAGCCAAACGAGAATGAATACCACACAGAAGAGTAAAGACCAGGCTCCCTAATGGAATGTTTAACCGATCCATTCCGGATCGACCGAATTGGTACGGAAGTTGTAACATGGGAAAACCACAGAAAACACAACTTATTTGAATAACCCGGTGACCTACCAATTGTAGAAGTAGGATCTTTGGCAAGCAATAAGCACTTAAATAATACAATTCGAGTGTACCATCTTCTTTCTCATTTCGAGGAAAAGGTGCGGGAGGAAAAGAAAACAACGGAGGTATCCGAATCGGACCTAAATGGGAATGACATGAAAAGTCTTTTTCAAAACCTAGTATTAAGGGCGTTACGACGATATACGAGAGGAATGGAGAAAAACTCGTGATTGGTGTGGAGGGGAAGATCTTTTTATTATATAGTACGAGCTCCCTGTTATTCATTTGTTTGGGTTTAATTTCATTCTTTGACTGCTCCCCCCAAAAAACGGGAAAAGACTTTTCGGAAATTGCCGGTGGTTGGTCCGGCGACATGGGAGTTTTTGGGCGTTAAAGTTCTTCTCTTACGATATTTCGAGTTGGATGAACAGATTGCTCCTAAAGGTTTAATAAGACATTAGATTCTCATTCATCAATAACTCGACTTCCAGCTTCTCACATGGAAGGGTCCGGTCCGGAAGAAGAGGAAAAGGAGTTCACCTCAAATCAAGGCAACGCGCACTCAATCAGACAGGACAGGGGATAGATAGATATCAGATCCAGTTAATCAATGCTGGAAGTGAAAGTCCAGCTCTATCCATGCTTCCTGACGCCTCTCTTTCCTTAAGCATCAGCCCTTCTTCTATCGAGAAGATGAAGATAGGGAGTCAAAGAAGAAGATAGGGGTCCCCCCAGTCAGAACTCTCGATAAGACGCCTTTCTTTCCGTGCTCCGTATCCAATTTCTATGCGCTATCACTACCTCAATGCAATTCAGTAGTCTTCCGTGAAGGAATGAATGAAAGAGTGAACGGCTGTGGCACATAGGGAAGATTCATATGAAACTCAATTATGTATCGCTCGAAAGGGTTTCAAACAGGGTTGAAGCTTTAGCAACATTTGTAACATCTGTCTGTATCGGATCTATGCCCTCCTCATGTTTATAGTGCCTCTTCAAGCTCTTTTAGAGGGGATTATACCGAGAATCAGTCTCTCAAATAGACCGGATCTATCATAGGTAAACTGAAAAATGTACAAGAGCTCTTGTAAGGCATCTGAGATTCTTCAATAGGAACCAGAACTCGCTTGAGAAAGAGCCCTAACCCTTCCATACCTACCAAGTCTCACTGATCGCCCTAGCGAACTTACTCCTTCTCCAAACCGAGAAAAAGCCCCTGCCCTAACAGAGCATTTCAAGAAATAGACGTACGAGGGGTCAATGTCAAAGACTTTATTTTCACTTTCTTTCTTCGCTTCGTTACCCAGCCCGGGAAGAAGCGCATTGACATTTTGGTCAGGTCTCTCTATTCCTGCTAGAAATGTTCGATTTGCTTTGGTGAAGCTGTAGGGCGGTAGGCCCCATACGTGGCAACTGAATAAATACCTGTAAGACTCAATCTTTTACCAAAGCCCCCACTCCTTGAAAACAAGATTTCTTTCCTTAATTGCAATATCACAACGAGTCTATAATAGGCAAATTCCAATGCCAGCGCTTATAGCTAAATAGGATCTATATCTGAACCAAGTAAGGAGGAGACAGGGGTCATCATGGCCGAAGCACATTCTGGTATATGTGCATCAAGCCGATGAGATGGCTGATTCACAGGCATTCGTATTACTGGCCAATTTAATTTTCCTAGCGGCTAAGGAGCAATTGCCTTGAGACTGTGCTAGAACGACCAAGTGGCATAGGCCTTTCCGGCTTGCTCTGACATCTAACTGAAAGCTGCGTAAACTCGACCAATAGGCTAAAGGATGTCAGGCATGTCAAAACACAAGGATGGACCGATCCAGGATCAGCTTATACCTCTGAATCCCATAGTAAAGCCTTGTCCATTTCGGGGATGGGCCATGGATTTGATTGGGAAGATTTTGACCCCTTCTCTTCAAAGAGAACCTGCCCTCGTGCTTCTTTATTTCCTTCGCTTGTTAAGGAGTTGGAGCAAGTCTTTTCTGATAAGTTGCCCCTGTTGGCTGGCCCGAAGCAACTCCCCACTTCGAACGCGGGTCTCTGGCAATGGCAGATTTCTGTCTTCGATCGGAGTTTGCACGAATCTGAGGATATTCATACATATCACCTAGTAGTTAAATACGAATCGAATTGAGCGCGACTTCTGCTCATCAAAAGTGGGATTTAGTAAGCGTATTCTAACTAAATAACAGAGCTGCTGAAGGCGGAGGACTCTTGGCCCTATCACACAATAGGTATAGAGTTTGAAGTGAGCTTTGAAAGAAGGTTAGACGATGAATCTAGGGCAGCAGATTCTACTGAAAAAAAAGTACATAGGCTTAAGCATAAGAAAAGGAATTTTTTCTTTGAAAAGAGGCCCTTTATCCTAGGGGTAGGGAAGGATGCTATTTCATTCTCTTTTCTCAAGGAAGATTCCAAAGGAGCTCTTTCATTGAAGTGTCTGCCGCCCGGCCTGGTTACCCCAATCCTTTAGTATTTTCGTGCCATGATCTTATCATTGAATAATCAACGCAACTTCTTTTGGTTGGTCACCGCTGGATGATTCCGCGATACACTCCCCCTATCTGCTATTCTATTATCTAAAAGTATCGTCGAGGTATCCAGGTTTCGCCCCCTAGCGGTATAGTTCAATCTTTAGGGGCATCAGGGACAGCGAGAAGATTCTCAAAGAGATAACTCGCATATGAAGAAAGTATGCTTCGCTTGTCATTGAAGGCGGTTCCTGCTTCTACCGCGAAAGCAGGACAACGCAAACAAAGGGGGGTAGCGCTGCCCACCTAACAGAAGGCGCGAAAGAAAAACGAGCCGGGAATTCGGCATCATATCGGTTAGCTGAGCCGGCCCCTGTGTGAAGAGAGTGGGCGGGGATCAAGTCAACCTCGGTCCGTTGCTCTGACCCTCTGGTAAAAATGTATTTTAATTTCATGGAACACATAGAGCGAACAGGAGAGATAATCACTCTAAGAAGACCGTCCTCTTGCTATGCGATATCCTTTAGGACTCTAGATAGCCTTTGGAACCAATTCCATTAAGCCTAGTGACATCAATCCCCTTACTTAGTTCAAGCGCGGATCAAAAAACTAAACACCTTTCCAATACCGACAGCAGCTCCCGCTGTTAGTGCAATTGAATAATAATATGCTCTTACTATTGGAGAATACCTAGCAACTCACTATTCCATTTCAACTCTGACTTTCTCGGACTTGAATATCATACGTAAAGCAATTCTCTCGTAAGCGGAGAACCATAAGTCCATCAATCCATAGTAGTAATAGAAGAGTCCAGTAGTGGGTGAGTTGAGTCTGCGCTTTGGTAAGCACCGGACAGCACAGAAGCTTCTCGGCCGCCCTATCACACACGAGGATAGAAGGCGGGTCAGTTACTGTCCTGCCTGGCTTTCTATTTTCGTGTGAC